AAACTTTAATAATTATTTAATTATTCCTTTAGAATTGCAGTCTAACATCATTTTTGAATATAAAGTTTGATTAAAGAAATTTTTAATTTCATAAATAAATTTACAATTTATTACCTATTATCAGCCATTTAATCATTTATATTTTTTTAAAATTTTAATTCAAAATTCTATTTTTAATCCATTACATTTTTTTTGTATATAAAATATAAAAAAAAAATGAATTGCCTGATAAAAAGGATTACCTTGATAGAGTAAATTATAAAGTTTTAACTTTATTCATTATATTTAATAGAATTAAACTATTTCTAAAAGAATCAAAAACTTTTGTGCATCATACACTAAAATATAAAAAGATAAGTAATACACTAAAATATAAAAAGATAAGCTAATTAAGCTTTTAGGTTCATACCCTAATTATAAAGGTTATAATCCTTTTCTTTTTAATTAAAAAAAATTTTAATATTTTTTTCATTATTTTAATTTGTAGATCATTAATTGTAATTTCTTCAAATTCTTGATTAAGAGCTTGAATAGGTTTAGAAATTAATTTACTTTCATTTATCCCCCTAATAAATGAAGGAAAAAAAAATTTAATAACCTCTGAAAGTAGTTTAAAATATTTTTTAATTCAAGCATTTGCTTCTGCTATTTTATTATTCTCTATTATTTTAAATATATTTATTTTTAATAATAATTGATTAATATTAAATAATTTAAATGAATTATTAATATTATCAACTTTATTTTTAAAAAGAGGAGCAGCTCCTTTCCATTTCTGATTTCCAAATGTAATAGAAGGAATAAATTGAATTAATAATTTAATTTTAATAACTTGACAAAAAATTGCTCCTTTAATTTTAATTTCTTATAATTGAAATTATAATTTTTTTTTTATTTTTATTTTTTTTTCTATTATTATTGGTTCATTAGGAGGATTAAATCAAATTTCTTTACGAAAATTAATAGCTTTTTCTTCCATTAATCATTTAGGATGAATATTAATTGCTATAATAAATAATGAATTGCTTTGAATTTCATATTTTTGTTTTTACATTTTTTTATCAACTTCAATTGTATTAATATTCAATAATTTTAAAATTTTTTATTTTAATCAAATTTTTAATTTTTCTTTTATAAATTCAATTATTAAATTTTTTTTATTTTTAAATTTTCTTTCTTTAGGAGGATTACCTCCATTTTTAGGATTTCTCCCTAAATGAATTGTAATTCAAAATTTAATTTTTTTAAATCATTATTTTTTATTATTAATTTCTACATGTTTTTCTTTAATTACTCTTTTTTATTATTTACGAATTTCTTATAGAATTTATATATTAAATTATAACAAAAATTCATGAATATTAATTAATAATTATTTTTATAAAAATATTAATTTTACTTTAATTTTTAATTTTTTTTCAATTTTTGGATTAATTTTAATTTCTTTAATTTATATAATTATATAAGAATTTAAGTTAATAAAACTAATAGTCTTCAAAACTGAAAATATTTGTGCTAATCTTTTAATTCTTATAGATTTGCAACAATGATTATTTTCAACAAATCATAAAGATATTGGAACTTTATATTTTATTTTTGGAGCTTGATCAGGAATAATCGGAACTTCATTAAGAATTTTAATTCGATCTGAATTAAGACATCCTGGTACATTTATTGGAAATGACCAAATTTATAACGTAATTGTTACAGCTCATGCTTTTATTATAATTTTTTTTATAGTTATACCTATTATAATTGGAGGATTTGGAAATTGATTAGTTCCTTTAATATTAGGAGCTCCTGATATAGCTTTTCCTCGTATAAATAATATAAGTTTTTGACTTCTTCCTCCTTCTTTAACATTATTATTAGCAGGAAGAATAGTTGAAAATGGAGCCGGAACTGGTTGAACGGTTTATCCTCCTTTATCCTCTAATCTTGCTCATACTGGAGCTTCTGTAGATCTTTCTATTTTTTCTTTACATCTTGCAGGAATTTCTTCAATTTTAGGAGCTGTAAATTTTATTACTACAGTAATTAATATACGTTCTTCTGGAATTACTTTTGATCGAATACCTTTATTTGTTTGATCAGTTGTAATTACTGCCATTCTTCTTCTTTTATCCTTACCAGTTTTAGCTGGTGCTATTACTATACTTTTAACTGACCGAAATTTAAATACTTCTTTTTTTGACCCAATTGGAGGAGGAGATCCAATTTTATATCAACATTTATTTTGATTTTTTGGTCATCCTGAAGTTTATATTTTAATTCTTCCTGGATTTGGAATAATTTCTCATATTATTACTCAAGAAAGTGGAAAAAAAGAAACATTTGGAACTTTAGGAATAATTTATGCAATACTAGCAATTGGTTTATTAGGATTTATTGTTTGAGCCCATCATATATTTACAGTTGGTATAGATGTAGATACACGAGCATATTTTACTTCTGCTACTATAATTATTGCAGTACCTACAGGAATTAAAATTTTTAGTTGATTAGCAACTCTTCATGGAACTCAATTAAATTATAATCCCGCTTTACTTTGAGCTTTAGGATTTGTATTCTTATTTACTGTAGGAGGTTTAACAGGAGTAGTTTTAGCAAATTCATCTATTGATATTATTCTTCATGATACATATTATGTAGTTGCTCATTTTCATTATGTTCTTTCAATAGGAGCTGTATTTGCTATTATAAGTGGATTTATTCATTGATATCCTTTATTAACAGGATTAACTATAAATCCTTTATGATTAAAAATTCAATTTTCTATTATATTTATTGGAGTAAATTTAACTTTTTTTCCTCAACATTTTTTAGGACTTGCAGGAATACCCCGACGTTATTCTGATTTCCCTGATAGTTATTTAACATGAAATATTATTTCTTCTTTAGGAAGAACTATTTCTTTATTCGCAATTGTATTTTTTTTAATTATTATTTGAGAAAGAATAATTTCTCAACGTACTCCTAATTTTCCAATACAACTTTCTTCTTCTATTGAATGGTATCATTCAATACCTCCTATAGAACATTCTTATTCTGAACTCCCATTACTTTCTTCTAATTTCTAATATGGCAGATTAGTGCAATGAATTTAAGCTTCATATATAAAGATTTTATTCTTTTATTAGAATTTGAATAAAATAATGGCAACATGATCAAATTTAGGTTTACAAAATAGTCTTTCTCCATTAATAGAACAATTAAATTTTTTTCATGATCATACAATTCTCATTTTAATTATAATTACAATTTTAATTGCATATATTATATTTATATTATTTTTTAATAAATTTACTAATCGTTATCTTCTACATGGACAAACAATTGAAATTATTTGAACAATTTTACCAGCAATTATTTTAATATTTATTGCTTTTCCTTCTCTTCGATTATTATATTTATTAGATGAAATTAATTCACCTTTAATTACTTTAAAGGCTATTGGTCATCAATGATATTGAAGTTATGAATATTCTAATTTTCTAAATTTAGAATTTGATTCTTATATAATTCCTACTGATAATTTAGAAACTAATGGATTCCGATTATTAGATGTTGATAATCGAATTATTCTACCTTACAATAATCAAATTCGAATTTTAATTACAGCTTCAGATGTATTACATTCATGAACTATTCCTTCTTTAGGAATTAAAATTGATGCAACTCCTGGCCGTTTAAATCAAACTAATTTTTTCATAAATCAACCAGGATTATTTTTTGGTCAATGTTCTGAAATTTGTGGAGCTAACCATAGTTTCATACCTATTGTTATTGAAAGTATTCCAATAAATTATTTTATTAAATGAATTTCAAATCATATCAACTCATTAGATGACTGAAAGCAAGTAATGATCTCTTAAATCATAATATAGTAAATTAGCAATTACTTCTAATGATTTTTTAAAAAATTAAAAAATTAGTTTTAATAAAAACTTTAGTATGTCAAACTAAAAATATTAGTATTAATCTAATATTTTTTAATTCCACAAATAGCTCCAATTAGCTGATTAACTTTATTTTTTATTTTTTCTATTACACTAATTTTATTTAATATAAAAATTTATTACTGTAATATTTTTTCTCTTCCTCAATTATCTCAATCTCTAACATTTAAAAAAAATATACTAAATTGAAAATGATAACTAATCTTTTTTCTGTTTTTGATCCTTCTACTACTCTTTTTAACCTTTCTTTAAATTGATTAAGAACATTCATTGGATTATTAATTATTCCTTCTTCTTATTGATTAATACCAAATCGATTTCAAATTATTTGAAATAAAATTTTAATTACTTTATATAAAGAATTTAAATTATTATTAGCTAGTTCTTCAAGAAATAATGGAAGAACTTTAATATTTATTTCTTTATTTTCTTTAATTATATTTAATAATTTTTTAGGATTATTTCCTTATATTTTTACAAGAACAAGTCATTTAACTTTAACTTTAACTTTAGCATTTCCACTATGATTCAGTTTTATAATTTATGGATGATTAAATCATACACAACATATATTTTCTCATTTAGTTCCTCAAGGAACTCCAAATGTTTTAATACCTTTTATAGTTTGCATTGAAACTATTAGAAATATTATTCGACCTGGAACTTTAGCTGTTCGATTAACAGCAAATATAATTGCTGGTCATCTTCTTTTAACTTTATTAGGAAATACAGGACCAATATCTCCTTCATACATTATTTTATCTATAATTTTATTAGTACAAATTGCTTTATTAGTTCTTGAATCAGCTGTTGCAATTATTCAATCTTATGTATTTGCAATTTTAAGAACATTATATTCTAGAGAAGTAAACTAATTAATGTCAACACACTCAAATCACCCTTTCCATTTAGTTGATTATAGACCTTGACCATTAACAGGAGCTATTGGAGCTATAACAATTATATCAGGATTAATTAAATGATTTCATCAATATGATTCTTCTTTGTTTTTTCTAGGTAATATAATTACTATTATAACTATATATCAATGATGACGAGATATTACACGAGAAGGTACTTTTCAAGGTCTTCATACATTTATTGTTACAATTGGATTACAATGAGGAATAATTTTATTTATTATTTCTGAAGTATTTTTTTTTATTTCTTTTTTTTGATCATTTTTTCATAGAAGTTTATCACCAACAATTGAATTAGGAATAATTTGACCACCAATTGGAATTATTTCATTTAATCCATTTCATATTCCTCTTTTAAATACAGCTATTCTTCTAGCTTCTGGAATTACAGTAACTTGAACCCATCATAGATTAATAGAAAAAAATCATACTCAAACTACACAAAGTCTTTTTTTCACAATTTTATTAGGTATATATTTTTCTATACTTCAAGCTTATGAATATATTGAATCACCTTTTACAATTGCCGATAATATTTATGGATCAACATTTTTTATAGCAACAGGATTTCATGGTCTTCATGTTTTGATTGGAACTACATTTTTACTAATTTGTTTTTTTCGTCATATTTTTAATCATTTTTCAGAAATTCATCATTTTGGATTTGAAGCCGCTGCTTGATATTGACATTTTGTTGATGTAGTTTGATTATTTTTATACATTTCAATCTATTGATGAGGAGGTTATTTATAAAGTATATTTCTGTATATTTGACTTCCAATCATAAGGACTAAATAATTTTAGTATAAATAATTTTAATTTTTATTATAAGAATTATTATTTTTTTAATTACAATTATCATAATATTAATTTCATCTCTAATTTCAAAAAAAACTTTAATAGATCGAGAAAAATGTTCTCCTTTTGAATGTGGATTTGATCCAATAAATTATTCTCGCCTTCCATTTTCTTTACGTTTTTTTTTAATTGCGATTATTTTTTTAATTTTTGATGTAGAAATTGCATTAATTCTTCCTATAATTCTTATTATAAAATCTTCAAATTTATTTAATTGATTAATAACAAGTTTAATTTTTATCTTTATTTTACTAATTGGATTATATCATGAATGAAATCAAGGAGCATTAGAATGAAATAATTAATTTTATAAATAAGAAGCGATAAATTGCAATTAGTTTCGACCTAATCTTAGGTGAAAATCACCCTTATTTTTCATTAAGGATAATAGTTAACTATAACATTTAATTTGCATTTAAAAAATATTGATTTAATTTCAATTTATCTTATTAATTGAAACCAAAAAGAGGTATATCACTGTTAATGATATCAATGAATATTTATATTCCAATTAAAAATATAAATGGAATTAAACCATTAAAGAAAAAAGTTAGCAGCTTTTTCTTGATCATCATATTTTATTTATATAGTTTAAATAAAACATTACATTTTCAATGTAAAAATAAAAATTCTATTTTTTATAAATATTTAAAAATTATAATAATTTCTTTAACATCTTCAATGTTACGCTCTAAATATAAGCTATTTAAATTTTTATATTAATAAAATAATAAATAATCATAATAAATAACTTATTAAATAAATTTTAAAATTATTATTCTGAAATTCTTGAATATATAAAGAATAATTTTTTATTTGATTATATAATATTTGTCCTCCAATATATTCTCTTCATCCTTGATCAAAAATTTTAAAACAATTTAATCCTAAAATTAAAGGTATTTTTACAATTCCTAAAGTTGAAATAATTGGTATAAATCATATTCTTCCTATAAAAAATCTTATTTTATAAAAATATAAAGATTTATTTTTAAAAAATAAAGAAACACTTCTAATGAAATAACCAAAAATCCCTCCAAAAATACAAACTATTAAAGTTAAAATTTTTATTATAAATGGTAAACAAATTATTGAATTATTAAAAAATAAAAATCAATTTAATATTCTTCCTCCAATAATTGCTATTATTATTAAACAAAAAATTCTAAAAATTATTAATCATCTTCTATCTCTTAATATATTTAAAGAAATTCTTTTATATTCTCTTGTTATTGAATAATAAACTAATCGAAAAGAATAACTTACAGTTAAACCTGTAGAAAAAAAAAAAAGAAAAAAAGAAAAAAAATTAATATAAGATATTATTACTATTTCTAAAATTAAATCCTTAGAATAAAATCCTGCTAAAAAAGGCATTCCACATAATGCTAAATTTGCAATATTAAAACATCTACATGTTAAAGGTATTCTTAAAGTTAATCTTCCTATAACACGAATATCTTGTATATTTTTTATATTATGAATAATTATTCCTGCACATATAAATAATAAAGCTTTAAATAAAGCATGTGTCAATAAATGAAAAAAAGCTAATTTATAAAATCCTATAGATAAAATTCTTATTATTAATCCTAGTTGTCTTAATGTAGATAAAGCAATAATTTTTTTTAAATCAAATTCAAAATTTGCCCCTAATCCAGCTATAAATATTGTTAAACCTGAAATTAATAATAAAATTTGTCCTAATAAAGAATCTACTAATAAAATATTAAAACGAATTAATAAATACACACCAGCAGTTACTAAAGTTGATGAATGAACCAATGCAGAAACAGGAGTTGGAGCTGCTATAGCCGCAGGCAATCAAGAAGAAAAAGGAATTTGTGCTCTTTTTGTTATAGCTGCTAATACAACTAAATATCTAATTACTATTATTTGAAAATCTTTTTTTATTAAATCTAAATAAAAAATATAATTTCAACTTCCATAATTTAATATTCAAGCAATAGCTAATAATAATGCAACATCACCAATTCGGTTAGATAAAGCTGTTAATATTCCTGCATTAAAAGACTTAATATTTTGAAAATAAATTACTAAACAATATGAAACTAATCCTAAACCATCTCATCCTAATAAAATTCTAATTAAATTTGGTCTAATAATTAATATTATTATAGATATTACAAATATTAATACTAATATAATAAATCGATTAATATTAATATCTTCACTTATATATTCTTTTCTATAAAAAATTACTAATCTAGAAATTAATAAAACAAAAGATATAAATATTAATCTTATTCAATCAAATAAAAAAGTTATTACAATTGATGATGAATATAAAGAAATAATTTCTCATTCAATAAAATAAACTCAATCTATTAATAAAAATTTGATTGAAAATCTAAATAAAATAATTCTAATTAAAAATAATACATAAAATCTATTTTTACAAATTCTTATATTTATCATAATCTAAAATGAAAATTTCATATCATTGATACCACAAATCAATATTTTTTTTAAACTATTTAAATTATAATCATAATATACAAAAATTTCTTTTTATAATTAATAAATTTAAAGGTAATCAATGTAATATTAATAATAAATATTCTCGATTTACACCAGAAAAAAAATAATTATTTCCTGAATAAATTTTTCCATGTTGTCTATAAGAAAATAAATATAAAGTATATGCAGCTCTAAAAAAAGACAAAAATGCTAATCTAATTATAGAAATTCAAGATCATCTAATAATTCTATTTATTAAAGAAATTTCACCTAATAAATTTAATGTAGGTGGAGCAGCTATATTTCTTGAACATAATAAAAATCATCATAAAGATATACTTGGTATAAAATTTAATATTCCTTTATTAATTAATATTCTTCGACTTCCTATTTGTTCATAAGAAATATTTGCCAAACAAAATAATCCTGAAGAACATAAACCATGAGCAATTATTAATGTATAAGACCCATTTAATCCCCAATATCTTAAAGTTAATAATCCTCTTAAAACAATTCCTATATGAGCTACTGAAGAATAAGCAATTAATGATTTTAAATCTATTTGAAATAAACAAATTAATCTCACTAAAACTCCCCCAATTAATCTAATTCTAATTCAAAATAAATTAAATTTAATACCTAAAAATTGTAATATTGAAAAAATTCGTAATAACCCATATCCCCCTAATTTTAATAAAACTCCTGCTAAAATTATTGATCCAGAAACTGGAGCTTCAACATGAGCTTTTGGTAATCATAAATGAACTAAAAATATTGGTATTTTTACTAAAAAAGCAAAAATTATACATAAATATAAAAAATTATAATTACATATATAAATATAATTTAATAAATATATTCTTAATGTTTTATTTATACTTTCAATATAAAAAATTCCAATTAATAATGGTAAAGAAGCTAATAATGTATAAAATAATAAATAAATTCCAGCTTGCAATCGTTCTGGTTGATAACCTCATCCTAAAATTAAAAATAATGTTGGAATTAATCTTCTTTCAAAAAATAAATAAAATATAAATATTCTTATTGATCTAAAAGTTAAAATTAATATTAATAATAAAAAAATAATCATTAATAAAAATAAATTTTTATAATTATTTTTTCAATAAATTTTTTCTCTAGCTATTAATATTAAAGCACAAATTCAAAATCTTAATATAATTAAACCATATGAAATTATATCTATTCCAAAATAATAAGAAATTCTATTAAAATAATAATTAAATCTAATTTTTATTATAAAAATAAAAGAAAAAATAAATAAAATATTTTGAATTAATCAATAAATATTTTTATAAAATAATATAAAAAATATAAATCTAACTCCTAAAATAAACTTTAACATTGTAAAACAGAAAATCTCTGAAAATAATCATTTCCATGAGTACGAATTATAGAAACTAAAATAGATAATCCTAAAACTCCTTCACAAACTCCAAATCTTAAAAAAAATATTCTAAAATATCTTTCAAATTTTATAAAATTTAAATATAATAATAAAACTCTAAATAAAATTAAAACTATTGATTCTAATCTTAATAAAGTACATAATAAATGTTTTCGTCTAGATATAAAAGTTAAACATCTAAAAATAAACATTAAAATAAAAAATATATAAACAAAATTATTTATCATTAATTGTTTTAATAGTTTAAGTAAAACATTAGTCTTGTAAACTAAAATTAAAATTTTATTTTTTAAAACTTCAAGAAAAAAGATTCTTCTTTATCTTTAATTCCCAAAATTAATATTTTTATAAACTATTTCTTGAAATCTATTTATTTATAATTTTAATATGTTTTATTATTTCTTTTATTTTTATACAAATAAAACATCCTTTAGCTATAGGATTAATTTTATTAATTCAAACTTTTTTAATTTCTTTTACTATAGGAATTTTTTCTCAAACTTTTTGATTTTCTTATATCTTATTTTTAATTTTTTTAGGAGGAATATTAATTTTATTTATTTATGTAACTTCATTATCTTCAAATGAAATATTTTCATTTTCTATTAAATTAAGAATTACTTTTTGGCTATTTATTTCTTTTACTTTTTTTTTATTTTTAATTATTGATAAATTAATAATTGAAAATTTTATTTTTAATACAGAAATAAATTCTTTTAAAAACTTTTTATTTATAAATGAAGATATTATTTCATTAAATAAAATATATAATTTTCCTACAAATTTAATTACAATTTTATTAATTAATTATTTATTTTTAACATTATTAATAACTGTAAAAATTACAAAAAAAAATTATGGTCCTTTACGACCTATAAACTTAAATTAATGAATAAACCTTTTCGAAAAAATCACCCTTTATTAAAAATCATAAACAATTCTCTTATTGATTTACCTACACCATTAAATATTTCAGCCTGATGAAATTTTGGTTCTCTTTTAGGATTATGTTTAATTATTCAAATTTTAACAGGTTTATTTTTAGCAATACATTATACTGCCGATATTGAAACTGCTTTTAATAGAGTTAATCATATTTATCGAGATGTAAATAATGGATGATTTTTACGAATTCTTCATGCTAATGGAGCTTCTTTTTTTTTTGCTTGTTTATTTACCCATGTTGGCCGAGGAGTTTATTATAATTCATTCCTTTTTATTCCAACATGAATAATTGGAGTAATTATTTTATTTATAGTAATAGCTACTGGATTTTTAGGTTATGTTCTTCCTTGAGGACAAATATCTTTTTGAGGAGCAACAGTAATTACTAATTTATTATCAGCTATTCCTTATTTAGGAAATGATTTAGTCCAATGAATTTGAGGAGGATTTGCTGTTGATAATGCTACATTAACACGATTTTTTACATTTCATTTTATTTTACCATTTATTATTTTAGCATTAACAATAATTCACCTTTTATTTTTACATCAAACAGGATCTAATAACCCTTTAGGAATTAATAGAAATTCTGATAAAATTCCATTTCATCCTTATTTTATTTACAAAGATTTAATTGGATTTATTATTTTTATTTGAATTTTAATTTCATTTATTTGAAAATTCAATTATTTACTTATAGATCCAGAAAATTTTATTCCTGCTAATCCCTTAGTTACTCCTGTTCATATTCAACCAGAATGATACTTTTTATTTGCTTATGCAATTCTCCGTTCAATTCCTAATAAATTAGGAGGAGTAATTGCTTTAGTCTTATCAATTGCAATTTTAATAATTTTACCTTTTACTCATTTAAGAAAATTCCGTGGTATACAATTTTATCCTTTAAATAAAATTTTATTTTGAAATATAGTAATTATTGCATCTTTATTAACTTGAATTGGAGCCCGACCTGTAGAATCCCCATATGTAATTACTGGTCAAATTTTAACTGTTTTATACTTTTTATATTTTTTAATTAATCCACTATTATCAAAATATTGAGATAAACTTTTAAATTAAATTAATAAGCTTTTATAGTATTTGTCTTGAAAACTTAAGAAAGAAGTAAAATCTTCTATTAATTTTTTTTTATACTAAAATAAATTCATTAAATTAATAAATTAAATATAATAAATATTTTTACACCAATAAAAAAAAATAAATAATTTAATGATAATGGCAAAAAACTTTTTCAAGCCAAATATATTAATTTATCATAACGAAACCGAGGTAATGTACCACGTACCCAAATAAATAAAAAAGAAATAATGGTAATTTTTAAAAAAAAAATAATTCTAAAAATATCTGCCCCTAAAAAAATTAATCTAAATAATATTCTTATAAATAAAATTCTTGAATATTCTGCTAAAAAAATTAAAGCAAATCCTCCTCTTCTATATTCAACATTAAATCCAGAAACTAATTCTGATTCTCCTTCAGCAAAATCAAAAGGAGTTCGATTAGTTTCAGCTAAACAAGATGCAAATCAAACTATTGCTAATGGAAAACAAAAAAAAATAAATCATATATATAACTGAAATTCATAAAAACTTAATAAATTATAATTTCCAATTAAAAAAATAAATCTTAATAAAATTAAAGCTAATCTTACTTCATAAGAAATAGTTTGAGCAACTGCTCGTAATCCTCCTAATAATGCATAATTAGAATTTGAAGATCAACCCGCAATTATAACTATATAAACTCCCATTCTAGTAATACACAAAAAAAATAATACTCCTAAATTAAAAGAATATAATTTAATTAAATAAGGTATTCTTAATCAAATTAATAAAGATAAAAACAATGAAAAAATAGGTGAAAAATAATAAAAAATATAATTAGATAATAAAGGATAAGTTGTTTCTTTAGTAAATAATTTTACAGCATCACTAAAAGGTTGTAATAACCCAATAAATCCTACTTTATTTGGACCTTTTCGAATTTGAATATATCCTAATACTTTTTGTTCCAATAATGTTAAAAAAGCAACTCCTACTAATACACAAATAACTAATATTAATCTTCCAATTAAACTTAAATAATAATCTAAAAAATACAATACTATTTATAATAACTATATTATATAAATAAATTCTAAATTTATTGCACTAATCTGCCAAAATAGTAAATAATTTTATTATAATTCAATTTAATAAAATTTATATTTTTTATATTAGGTCCTTTCGTACTATAATATAATAATTTATTAAAGATAGAAACCAACCTGGCTTACACCGGTTTGAACTCAGATCATGTAAGAATTTAAAAGTCGAACAGACTTAAACTTTAAACTTCTACACCTAAAAATAATTCTTAATCCAACATCGAGGTCGCAATCTTTTTTGTCGATATGAACTCTAAAAAAAAATTACGCTGTTATCCCTAAGGTAACTTAATTTTTTAATCAATAAAATTGGATCAATTATTCATATATTTATGTAATAAAAAATAAAAGTTTTTTAAATTTTAATACCACCCCAGTAAAATTTTTAATTATTTTATAATTTTATCTAATCTTATTAACTTATAAAAAATAAAAATAAAGATCTATAGGGTCTTCTCGTCTTTTAATTACATTTAAACTTTTTAATTTAAAAATAAAATTCTATAAAATTTTAAAAAAGACAGTTTATATCTCATTCAACCATTCATACAAGCCTTCAATTAAAAGACTATTGATTATGCTACCTTTGCACAGTCAAAATACTGCGGCCCTTTAAAATTTCAGTGGGCAGGTTAGACTTTAAATTAAATTCAAAAAGACATGTTTTTGATAAACAGGTGAATATAAAATTTGCCGAATTCCTTATTTAAACCTTTCAATTAAATTTATTTATACACATTTTATATACTAATTTTATCATATTTTCTTTATTTTTATTATTAAAATAAATATTTTAATAAAAAATTTAATTTAATAATAAATAATTTATTTTTATAAATAATTTATAACAAAATTACTATTGATAACTAATTTTAAGCTTACATTTTAATTTTAAATTTAAAAAATTTAAAAATTTATTTTAAAGCTAATCCCTTAAAATATTAATTTTATGAATTTAATTTATTTTTAAATTAATAAATTAAATATATAAATCTAAATTAAATTTATTTCTTAAAAAACTAGATATATTTTATAACGATTAACATTTCATTTCTAATTATATATTAAAAATAATTATTCAACATTAACTTTTTTATATAATTAAATCTTTAAAATTCGAAAAAAACAACTATAATTATTAATTATTTAATAAACCCTGATACACAAGGTACAATAAATTAAATTTTCTTTTAAAATAAAAATTTTTCAAATTATTTCAATATTCTTTTACAATACTAATTTACTATTATTTAAATTATTTTTTCTTTAAAAATTACTAAAATTTTTGTTCTGAAATTATTTTTATTAAATTATTTTATGCAAATTTAAAAATAAAATAAATAAATAAATTTTATACTTAATTTAAATTGAATTGCACAAATTTCTTTTCAATGTAAATGAAATACTTAACTTTTTAAGCTTTAAATTGTCATTCTAGATACACTTTCCAGTACATCTACTATGTTACAACTTATCTTATTTTAAAAATAAGAACGATGGGCGATATGTACATATTTTAGAGCTAAAATCAAAAAAATAATCTATTTTTTTTTACTATCAAATCCAATTTCAAATTTATATTTCAATAAATTATTCAAAAATAAATTTATTGTAATCCATTTCTACTTAAATATAAACTGCACCTTGACCTGACATTTTATTTTTTAAAATATTTAGAAAATTATATCTTATAATATATTCTGATGACGGCGATATACAAATTAAACAAATTTAAGTAAGGTTCAATGTGGATTATCAATTACAGAACAGATTCCTCTGAATAGACTAAAATACCGCCAAATTTTTTAAATTTTAAGAACATAACTAATACTACTTCGATATTATTATTATTTAATTTTAATAATAGGGTATCTAATCCTAGTTTATTATAAAATTTTTATAACTTCAATTAATAAATTTATTAATATTTAATAAATTAAAAAATTTCACTTTATAAATTTATATTTTTATTAATTATATATAATTTAATTATTATCAATAAATTTTTATTTGTATTATTTGTATAACCGCGGTAGCTGGCACAAATTTTACCAATACTTTTTAAATAATTACTAAAACAAAATTTCTTTTTTATTTAATATTAATTACTGCGAATAAATTATTAATTTTATTTAGCAGGTTTCCTCCACGCAGCTACCAGAGCCGGTTGTCCGTGGAAACCGTCGGTGCAGTCAAGAGGATCGGTAACAGTTGCAAATGGTTAATCTGTTTGCGATG